TCGGATACAGTATTAGATCTATTAGCTAAAGAACTATTGGTTCTAAGCCATTTCTGACGATGAATCAAAAATTCGAAATGCTTTTTTTGCGTCTTGTTGCTAAAAAAGCGTGTGTTTTTAGATAAAAACATATGCTCAATTTGGGACGTAAGAAGCACCTTTGCCATCTCTTCATCTGCAAATAATTCTCGACGTAAAAACACAGAGCCTGGGGGCCGATGGAAAAAGAGTGGATCTGCAGGGTCCCAAATGAATTCTTTGGAAGAGCTATCTCGTGTCTTGTACTGCACGGTTCCACTCTCCCAATCATTCTCTTCATAGGAAACTCCCCGAAAGCCCCAAGGGTGCCAGAGTCGAGGAGCCCAAACTATGTGATCCTCCTCGATCTGTTGCGGGCTTTCTTCAAACTCCGATTCATACAGAAATCTCTGATCAAGGATCGAAAAAGATCCCACCAGAGCGGCTTCGATTTCTAATAGGCGATGAACTAGATCAGAATCATTCTCAACGAGTCCATAGGAAGTGATCCCATTGTTTCCGGGTAAAGACCTCAGATCTTGAGCAACCGATCCGGCCAAACAACTCAAAAGATAAAGAAGGATCGTCAATTTTTTCATGCTCTTTCCAAGTTCGAAATACCATTTGTACAAATAAGAATATCCCTCGTTACAGGATTTCTTCTTCAGATAGATAGATATAGGATCTATGGGGCAATCACTGATAAGTACATTTTGTGCTACAGCCCTTCCGATCTGATAGAAAAGGATCCCATGATCCTGAACCAATCTTACCTGGGATTGCAAATCCCAAGTTTGTCTATGAAGAGCGGATCGAATTGTATTAGTGTCTATAATTGATTTCTTCTGTGTAATACAAATCGATAGGACCTCATTGGTCAGTGCTACAATATCTCGTGCATTGGGCCCCATAGTTATAGACCCAAATCCGTTAGTATGGAAGATTTTCTTTTCCAAGTGAAATCCTCTCGTATATGCAAGAGTGAAAAAGGACTTTCGTTGTTGTGAATTAAGAAGCCTTCGTAACTTAATACACGTATTTAATTTTTTCGGAGCTATTAGAGCGGGATCCACTTTTTGGGGAAGATGAGTCGAAGCAATAACAAGATTCTTTCTAGGCGAACATCTTTCACAATCCCTGGATAGATGGTTCACTAATAGACCAAGGGATAAGGAATTTGACTCATTCACATCCAGATCATGAATATTTGGGATCCAGATTATGCACGGAGACATTGCTCTTGCTAATTCAAATTGAAGAGTGATAGACAATCGGTCGATTTGAGCCTTCATCTCACTATCCGTAGTTAGCGCATTCCAAGTGAGCAGATCCAACTCCGTAGCAAGGTCACGACCAATCTCGTCATCAATACTGTCACTCTTCTCCACCCTATCGATATCGTAACTAGGATCAATATTGTCACTCTTTTCCACCCTATCAATATCAGCAAGAAATTTAGGAGGATTCTTGTCCAGCAACTTGTTCACAAATATCATAATGAAAGGAAGATAGGAGTTTGTCGCTAGGGATTTGACCAAATAGGATCGTCCAGTTCCAATAGAACCTATAACTAAACTACCCCTAGAGGGGGATAAGTCTAACCGGAGCGAAAAGGGTTTTCCGTGAGATGGGAAATGAGTCGTTTGTGAATAAGGGATTGTCTGAAAATGAGCAAGGAATAGACGTCTTTCTGCTAAACAGGCTGTATTGAACTCATAATTCATTAGATGCTTTTGCTGAATGTCAACTAAGTCGCGTAAGTAAAGTGCTCCCGGTTGTTCAAGGATTTGATAACTAGCGTCATTCTTTGATAAATGATCACTATGAGTCAGACTCAATAGAACGCTTTTTTCTGTCGTTAATGCGGCTAGCTGAACCAACAATTTGCTTTCTTCCTCATGAATTGAATCAGTGTTCGCGACCCAGGATTCAATTTGATCATCAATCCACTCCCAGTTCACATTTTTTCTTTTTCTTATCAAGGAATAGATATCTTTACTTGTATGACTTATATGACTTAGCTTTCTGGTATTTATACAAAAAGCAATTCGAGTCATAATATCGCTGAATAAATTCTTTAACCAAAAATCATTTGGTTCAGACAGAGGATACTTATCTAAAAGTTTTCGAACCTCAATCCTATATGAGGAACTCATAAAAGAGTTTAAACTTTTTAATTTATTATGTAACTGAATAAACGCTCGCGAAACAAAGAAAAGATGCATAGTAATGAGATACCCAACAAAAATAACAAAGAACGTTTTGAAATAGAACATCTTTACCGAAGTATTTCGCTGAACTAGTTCTAGGCCCAGAAGAAAGTTATGGAACCCCCCCTTCCTCAAGCTCTCGCTTGTTATAAAAAAGGGCATTTTCCCTAATTGGATCTGAAGAATTCGCCATAATAAAGCCAAAACCCTTGACACTAGGTCTGAAAATATCAGATTGATAGATTTGTACCCTGAGAAAGTAAAAAAGCTTGGCAGATATCTTTGAAATAAATTCGATTTTTCTGATAAAAGAGAAAAAAAACTATCTCTTTGAAAACTTGTTCCTTTTTCTTTTCGATCAAAATCAATAGATTCTGAATAGGGACTATGACTCAAACCCATCTTTGAAATGAAATTGCGAAACTCATAAAAGTTGTTTGCTTCGGAATCAGATAGATTCATATTCAGATTTAAAAAAGGTTGACAAGAAGTTCTTTCCAAATTGACTATTTGTGTCTCTGTTAGAGGTGTTGCAGAAGTATCTAGGATCGAATAAATAGCTCTACCAATAACTGGATCCGAGTGAAAATCCTGAGATATGAATTTGAGATCTACTTGTGCCTCCATTGGTGAACTAGTACCTATACGATTTTTAACCCCGCACAAAGAAAATCTTTTTGTATGAAGGAACAAGCTATTCAGAAATTGTCCATAAATAAAATTGAAATGAGTATTCCGAATCCTTTCCACAGAAAATGGAAATCTTGTCTTACAATCGAACCAAAAGCGATCCGGATTATTCACGAATCGAAGTCTATTTGCTTTATAAAAAGAAGATATTAATGAACCTTTTTGAAATGGAGTTGCGGGGTTCAACCAAGTTTCTTGATCGTGGAATATTTTTAAAAAATCGGAATCCTTTTTATAGAAAGATTTGGTTCGAGTATGTAATGAATCAATCATCCGCTTTGATAACTTATTAGGGGATGCATTGACTATGAAGTTGGAAGTACCCGAATCTTCCACCAAAAAGGGGTTCAGTCTTTTTAAATGAACCATTTTAAATCCTATCGATTCTAACAACTGATTACAAATTTTATGAGTTGGTCCTTGCAATTCATAGATATAAATTTCGGATCTCTGAATCGGGGTATTCCCTAAACTTACACAGTAAAAAATAAGGGAATGAGCCCAAAAGAAAATTAATTGAGTCGCACAAGCAAGTATCTTAGTAAACAAACAAACAAGCGAATGCGGCGAAAAGAAGGACCGAAGTGCCTTGGAAATTTTGTCCAAAAGATAAGGAATTAACTTATATACCCTTTTTTGTACTTTTTTCTCTACGTACTTACGAACCTCAGACCAATAAATCCATTTTTCAAAAATATAAACACGTAATTGAATAAGATAAACACGTAATTTACCAGGAAATCGAATAAAAAAAACACGTAATTCACCAAACTTGACTTGCATGACTTCAAAACGACTTTTTTGGACTTGAAAAAAGTTTTTCTGCGCAGAAAGGAAATTTTCAAACTGTTCCTGTAAACTCTTTATGCCATTTGACCATTTGTATCTATAGGTATAATCCTGTTTGATTATATAGTTGATTCGAGTTCGATAATTGAGAAGAGATGTTACTTTTTGCTCCCTTTGAATTCTATTGAATAGATTTCTTATATAAAAAGAGAGACTCGAGTCGTTTTGAATCCATCGATATTGCCGAACGGATTCCATTCTATTTTGACTAGCAAAACCCACCATTTTTTGTATGACTCGCTTCAAAAAAGAATCAGTCTCCGGATAACGAAACCAAACCCATTCAGCCCTATCGTTTAATATATCATTATCATTCAAACATTTTGTTTTATGTAAACTATTAAGATAAAAAGAAAATTCCTTATGATACACCGTATCCGGCTCGCTTATTGATAGAGTACATAGATCTGCTCTTTCTTGCAATATCTCTTCTACTTTCAAATAGAATCGGTGAACTAAAATGAAAATAAAGAATCTATTTTTTTTTGCCGGATCTGATGAAATAGAATGAATTGATACATTCTTTTGTAAATACAGAATGATTTTGAATAAATGAAGTATTTCTTTCTTTTCCGCTCGCCGGACAAAACAAAGAGGTTTCTTCGCAACTTGAGGATCTTTAGTGGCCCTCTCAATAGGAGTCGACGTCATGTATAGTTCTGAACATCTCTCAGAGCAAAAAGAACCAAGGAATCTTGTCCGAAAATGTTCCATTTTTTCCGGAAACCGATGAGAAATCATCTCTTTCTCGCGTTCCGTTTCAAGAAAGGAAGCATCCCAAGAACTTGCTCGTTCTTTTCGTTGTTGAAGATTTTTTTGATTGATCAATCTAGAATATTCCGAATCCTCATTCCGAAGGGAATCAAAAAGGTCTATGGGTTGATCTGAGGATCTTTTGAGGTTATTCGAATTCTTTCCTTGAACAACACGAGATCTTGATCTTGTGTAAGCAGACTCAAGATTTGACCATATATTCCGTCCCTTGCTAAAAAACCGATCCTTGTTTAACCGCATATTACTACAAAAAAAATAGGATTCGGGCCTATCATTTCCCCAATGAAAGAAGAGATCAGAAACATGCTCAATCCTATTTGACGTCAGCCCTTCTTGTGGTATTTTTTCACGAAAAGCAGGCATAAGATAAGAAATCCAACTTTTCACTAAGCTTTTGAATCGCGATTCCGAATTAGGGTCCTTGTGGTCTAGATAATATACAAAAGGAAACTGAAGAGATTGGAGCGATTTTTCTTTGAATAAGATATCAATTTCGGCAACCATTTCATTCAAACTACGATTCTCGATCAAGTTCCTCCAGCGCACTTTTGTTATTGGCAGAACCTCAGTATTTTCTTTCGGTTTCAGTAAATGATTTTCAGATAGACTTTTTCCTTTTGGAAAAAAAAGGAGCAAAACACTCATTTTAGTTAATCCGCGGGCTTGATCATCAGTGCAAGTAAATGAGAGAGGAAAAAATCTTTTCAAATATAGGTTTTTTCGTTCAACCATATTTTGAGTGTTCATGCGATATAGAAACATCCCGACTACAACTACTATGACTCCCTTTATCATTAAATATCGATTTTTTGTTGAACCCGGTAAATTGCGTGAAAGTAGGAGACTCAAAATTCGCGGATCAAAGAGTTTGAAAAACCGTTCTTGGCGGAAAAAAATCTGAATAAAGGATCCCACTGAATCTAAGAAAGATTTAGACTTATGGATCTCTCTCAATTCAAAAATACCAAATTGGCGATTTTTTTTTTTCATGCCTGTGTAAACCTCCCGAGTTTTTTACTTTATTGGATGAAATTCAAACGTGTTTTATCTTTATTATGATACCAGTTATGTATGTACTAATTCCTATGAAATTATTTTCATGATATTTTACACTCTACATTCTCCAGACAGGTTGAACTCTGTATATTTTTGTAAATTCAAAAATGCTGATTACTAACTTGCAACTAGTTATTTATTTATTATTTATAAGATTTTATACAATATTTTCAAAAGAAAAGCCTATCGTATAGTCTATCTTTAGGATTGATAAAACAAAGTCCTGTTTAAGCATCCATGGCTAAGTGGTTAAAGCGCCCAACTCATAATTGGCGAAGTCGTAGGTTCAATTCCTACTGGATGCATGTTATCTATTTACATAAAATAAAAAGCGATTGTTATATCTGAAATAGAAACAGGAATTAATAAGATTCTTGTTAGATTTGTAAATCTCGACTCTTTACCTTTCAGGATTTGGGGCGAACGACGGGAATTGAACCCGCGCATAGTGGATTCACAATCCACTGCCTTAATCCACTTGGCTACATCCGCCCTACCCAAATAAAATGCAAACAGGAGCAAAACCCCCATTTTTGATTAAAAATAGGTTATTGCTCCTGTTTTTCATCCTTTATAATCAGATCCAATCCTTATCCATTTGTAACTGGAACGTCGAAAGTGGCTAGATCTAAAGGAAAGTTGTGTGCATTACGTTCGTGCATAACTTCCATACCAAGATTAGCACGATTTATTATATCAGCCCAAGTATTAATTACATGGCCTTGACTATCCACTACAGATTGGTTAAAATTAAAACCATTCAGGTTGAATGCCATAGTGCTTATACCTAAAGCAGTGAACCAGATACCTACAACCGGCCAAGCAGCTAAAAAGAAGTGTAACGAACGAGAATTATTGAAACTAGCGTATTGGAAAATTAATCGTCCAAAATAACCATGAGCGGCTACAATATTGTAAGTTTCTTCCTCTTGACCGAATTTGTACCCTTTATTAGCCGATTCATTTTCTGTGGTTTCCCTAATTAAACTAGAAGTTACTAAGGAACCATGCATAGCACTGAATAGCGAACCCCCAAAAACACCAGCAACACCTAACATATGAAATGGGTGCATCAAAATGTTGTGCTCAGCCTGGAAGACTATCATAAAATTGAAAGTCCCCGAAATCCCTAGCGGCATCCCATCAGAAAAACTACCCTGACCAATTGGATAGATCAAGAAAACTGCGGTAGCAGCTGCAACGGGAGCTGAGTACGCAATAGCAATCCAAGGGCGCATACCTAAGCGGAAACTAAGTTCCCACTCACGGCCCATGTAACACGCTACACCAAGTAAAAAATGTAGAACAATTAGTTCATAAGGACCACCGTTGTATAACCATTCAGAAAGGGATGCGGCTTCCCATATTGGATAAAAGTGTAATCCTATAGCTGCAGAAGTCGGAATAATCGCACCTGAAATAATATTGTTTCCATAAAGGAGAGATCCAGAAACAGGTTCACGAATACCATCTATATCTACTGGAGGAGCAGCAATGAAAGCAATAAGAAATAAAGAAGTTGCGGTCAATAAAGTAGGGATCATCAAAACACCAAACCATCCAATATAAAGACGATTTTCAGTGCTAGTTATCCAGTTACAGAAACGACCCCATAGGTTTTCGCTTTTGCGTCTATCTAAAACTACAGTCACAGTAATTTATTAAGTATATTTAAGCATCAAGCACTCCCAAGCACATGAAAAAAATAGAACAAAGAAAGCTTGTTATTTTATAATATAACATATTGCTCCTTATTTGGAAGAAAACTAAGCCTATGCCTAAAATTTCACTAGAACCGGGATTTTTGAATTCCGAAAGACCCAAGTGTTAATTCAAATTCAAAACGCTCAGCTTGAAACAGTCCTTAGTTTTTTTTTACAAAAATAGGGAAAGAAGTTTTCCAATACTTTCACCTCTAACGCGAGTTATTAATGGGCTTGCCTAGTCTATTAAAAAAGTTAGCTTTAGCTAAAGATTCAAGAAAAAAAAAGAAGTGGAACAACTCTATCCAATTTCTTATTTAGCAGAACATTATTTAAGTAAATATGAAATCAATAATAATTATCTAGTTCTCTAGCATTTGACTACGTACTATATGAGAGAGTGACTGAAATACTTAAAAAATAAGCGAAACTGGTTGCAGACGTGCCTGAAAATTATTGTTCGAATATGAAAGAATACTGAAACATGTCTTTGGATGCCAAAATTGAGTGTTCAATTGTAAATTTATAACAAAAAAATTTTTTATTTTGATATAATAAATAGTCAGAACTCTTTTCATTTAATTTCGTTTTTTGTTCACTAAATATGAAATAAAATAAAAATTCTAATTTAGAAAAAGCTCTGGGACGGAAGGATTCGAACCTACGAATAGCGGGACCAAAACCCGTTGCCTTACCACTTGGCGACGCCCCATTTTAATATTTGAATCGAACTTAAAACGAAAATCATTATTTCTTTTTATTTTTTATGATTTAAATAGCAATTCAATTACACAAAAATTCAAACTCAAATCGAAAATTATTAATATTAAATATTAAATTAAATTATATATTTAATGTGTAATGATTTAATGTGTAATGTGGGTTTTTGGTTTTAGAGTTTTTTCAGTATATGATTTTTTAAGTAATTAAAGTAAGGGACTTCATCTTTGACTAGAATCTTCTATTAGTTTATTCTTATAGTATGTTTAATATAGTATGTTTAAAGCCTAATTTTTGCAATTTTATTTTTTTATTTATTATTTAATATTTAAATATTTTTATTTTTATAATATAAAGAACTACATCACGAACCAATTATCTCTAATAAAAAATAACAAAAAAATGCTTAAATTTTTTAGTTTTATTTGTCTTAATTCTGTCCTTAATTCGAGTTCTTTTTTATTCAACAAATTACCCGAAACTTATTCTTTTTTGAATCCAATCATAAATTTTATGCCGGTTATACCTGTGCTGTTTTTTCTATTCGCTTTTGTTTGGCAAGCTGTTGTTAGTTTTCGCTGAAAATTTTTTTTGCTGCTTGGTAATAAAAAACCGTATTAGGATTTAGCCTCCTCAACAGAAAAAAGAGGAAAACGATTACTTAAAATTAATAGATTGAATTATTTTTCGAGAGATCAGTTCATTTCTTGGGACCAAACCTGAAGTGGATAGATGGTCTAAAAATCGTGAATCTAGTCTATGCTTTTTTTAACAAACGAAGGTAAATTTGTCATGCTTACTCTCAAACTAATCGTATACACAATAGTTATATTTTTTGTCTCTCTATTCATATTTGGGTTCCTATCTAATGATCCAAGACGTAATCCCGGAGCTGAAAAAGAAAACTAAACAACCAAATTTGCGAATTTTGAAAAAAAAAAAATTCAATCATTAGCAAAAATGGAAAGAGAGGGATTCGAACCCTCGGTACGACTAACTCGTACAACGGATTAGCAATCCGACGCTTTAGTCCACTCAGCCATCCCTCCACAAACTAAAATGGAGAATACCTAGATCAGTTATATATTCTATATTATTTAATTATTGATCAATTAGGTATAAGGAACAACCAAATCAAATAAAAAAAAAGCTCAACCTTTTCTTTGCATTTTTGCATTGATTTTATGACAGCCCGGTAAGCACGCAACCGGGCTTTCGTTTTGAAAACTAGTTTTATGTTAGTGTCACCTAGAATCCGATGCAAATTTTTTTTTCAACAAAACAAAAAAGGAAAACAAAGCGTTCATTGTCTAATGGATAGGACATAGGTCTTCTAAACCTTTGGTATAGGTTCAAATCCTATTGGGCGCAATTTTTTTTCTATCTCTTTATTTCAATACTACAAACGCTTTTTTCATTTTTAATATTAATATCATTAACTTTTAGTAAACACTTGCGTTAAATAATTTCTAATTTTATGAATTATTTTTTAGATCTTTAGAAACCGATCCTTTTGGTCCCGAATAGTGTCCCTCAAAAGGGTTTCTGCTTCTTTCGTCAATGTTTTAGTAGAATTTATGATTTCTTGGAACTGAGGTTTATTACATTTGAAGTTATTGTATAACTCACGAAGAAATTCTCTAATCTGCCCAAGTTCTAATGAATCAAGATAACCATTTATTCCAGCATAAATAGTCATTATCTGCTCTGCGGTCGTAAGAGGAGCAGATTGGGATTGTTTAAGCAATTCACGTAAACGTTGACCTCTTGCCAATTGATTTTGACTAGCCTTATCGAGATCAGAAGCAAATTGTGCAAAGGCTTCTAATTCTGCGAATTGTGCAAGTTCCAATTTTAATTTCCCAGCTACTTGTTTCATGGCTTTAATTTGAGCGGCAGATCCTACTCGCGAAACAGAGATCCCAACATTAATAGCCGGTCGAAGTCCAGCATTGAATAGATCCGCGGATAAGAAAATTTGTCCGTCCGTAATCGAAATTACATTAGTAGGAATATAGGCGGAGACATCTCCCGATTGTGTTTCTACTATTGGTAAGGCGGTCATACTTCCCTCACCTAACTTAGAATTTAATTTCGCAGCTCTTTCCAAAAGCCTTGAGTGCAAATAAAAAACATCTCCTGGGTATGCTTCGCGGCCGGGCGGTCTACGTAATAGCAGCGACATTTGGCGATAAGCTTGGGCTTGTTTGGAGAGATCATCATAAATGATTAAAGTGTGTCTCTCATTATACATAAAATATTCAGCCAGAGCTGCTCCTGTATAAGGAGCCAGATATTGTAGTGTAGCGGCAGAATCGGCCATTTCCGCTACCACAATAGTGTATTGCAAGGCTCCCTTTTCTTGCAAAGTAGTAACTACTTGTGCTACAGAAGACGCTTTTTGTCCAATAGCTACATAAACACATATTACACTTTGACTTTGTTGATTGAGAATTGTATCAGTGGCGACGGCTGTTTTACCGGTTTGTCTGTCGCCTATAATTAATTCTCGCTGACCACGTCCGATTGGTATCATCGAATCAATAGCAATCAACCCCGTTTGAAGCGGCTCATATATGGAACGACGTGAAAGAATTCCTGGAGCAGGGGATTCAATTAATCTAAATTCAGAAGATAGAATTTCCCCCCTACCATCAATTGGATTAGCCAGGGAATTTACAACACGACCTAAATAGGCGTCACCGACGGGTATCTGAGCAATTCGTCCTGTTGCTTTTACCGAACTGCCTTCTTTTATGCCTAACCCGTCGCCCATTAAAACCACACCAACATTATTTGATTCCAAATTTAGAGCAATGCCCCTTGTACCCTCTTCAAACTCTATTAATTCCCCTGCCATTACTTCATCAAGACCGTAAATACGTACAATACCATCGCCAACCTGAAGGACGGTACCAGTATTTAAAACCTTTATTTCTTTAGTATAGTGTTGAATACGTTCACGGATAATATTACTAATTTCGTCGGCTCGAATAGTTACCATGTTTCTTTCTGAATTTTTTTCTATTTGTCAAAACTAATCTAATCATAGCTATGCTATAATAGAAAAGAAAGATTAATAAAGTATTTCTATTTCTTTGACTGTTGCCAACAGACTGATATTTACACTAATTGTACGTAGATGCAACTCGTTATCCAAAAAAATATTCAGAGTTTCTAAAACTCTTTGGAAGGTTTGTTGTAAAACCCATTGTCGGACTTCAGTAATGGCCCTTTGTTTTTCAAACCAACAAGTTTCTTTTTTTTTTTTTTCCAATTGTTCTAAAGTGTTATAAGTTGAATTAATCAAATTCAACTTGTCACGTTCGATTTCCGAGCATCCAGTAACTCGAAACTCCGCAATTTCCATTTCAACTTTACATAAAAAATCCCGAGCTTTTTCTAGTTTTTCAACAGCTCCACTATACAGGTCTTCTGAAATTTGAAAAGTGTTTACGATCCTATTTTTTCGATTCTCTATAAAATCACTTAAAATACCTCTTCCAAAAACGATCAATACACCAAGTACTACACTTATATTTATTATACTTATTAATAAAATATTGGTATTCACGCCAAAACTGCCATCGGGTGATGGGGAAGCCAAAGATATGAAATAATTGGTTACGTTTTTCATAAATTATCCTATTCTACCTTATAGAACTTTATAAAAAATAAAAATACTAAAAAACCAACCAAGAACTCTTTTTGGAGCACTTCACTTCTATGATTTTTATTTTAGGAATTCACGGGAAAAACAATTGGTTGAAAATTGATTAGCAGACTAATTCTTTTCAAATGCCAAACCGAAAGGATTGAAGCAATTTTTCGTCAGCTTTCATTCATAGTTTCAGAAAACAAATTCCCATTTTGACGAAAAGAAAAATATTAAACAAAAGGATTTGCAAATAAAAGAGCTAATGCGACAACCAATCCATAAATAGTTAAAGCTTCCATAAAAGCTAGACTAAGCAATAAAGTGCCTCGTATTTTTCCCTCAGCCTCTGGCTGTCTCGCGATACCTTCGACAGCGTGACCCGCAGCATTACCTTGACCTATTCCAGGTCCAATCGAAGCAAGTCCTACGGCAAATCCCGCAGCAATAACAGAAGCAGCAGAAATAAGTGGATTCATAATAAATTCCTCGGAAAAAATAAAAAAAAAAGTCGTTAATGATACAATATAATGAATTTAAGATTTGGTTAGTGAATACAAGATAAAGGTAATTAGATTTCCTTTTTGATTGTTTTTATACCGAGAATTCTTAATGGACTAAAGTATATATCACTTTTGTTTTTCCATTTTGTTGCGAAAGTAAGTATTTATTGCTACTCAATTGCCTCTAATAAAGTTAAAAAACTTTTCTCTGAAAATGAAGTGCCTATCCATTGATGAGTTCAGTTAAAAACAAGAAGAGTTCAATGATCATCTGTCAAGGATTCACCTATATAAGCTGCGGCTAAAGTTGCAAAAATAATAGCTTGAATACCACTTGTAAATAATCCAAGGAGCATGGCGGGTATAGGAACTACTGAAGGTACTAAAGAAACAAGAACAACAACTACTAATTCATCCGCTAAAATATTCCCAAAAAGTCGAAAACTAAGCGATAAAGGCTTTGTGAAATCTTCTAAAATATTAATGGGTAAAAGGATCGGAGTTGGTTTAATATATTTACTGAAATAAATGATTCCTTTTTTAGAAAAACCCGCATAGAAATAGGCCACTGAGGTGAGTAAAGCCAATGCAACAGTAGTATTAATATCATTTGTGGGTGCAGCTAACTCCCCTTGAGGTAATTTCACTATTTTCCACGGAAAAAGAACCCCTGACCAATTTGAAACAAAAATAAATAAAAATAGAGTACCAATAAATGGAACCCAAGGGTCATATTCTTCACCAATTTGGGTTTGACTTACATCTCGAATAAATTCAAGAACATATTCAAAAACATTTTGAACCCGAGTCGGAATGATTTGTGGGTTGCGAACAGCTATAGTGGATGAAGTTAATAAAATGCCAATAACAACCCAAGAAGTTATAAGTACTTCGCCATGCACTTGGAACTTTCCTATTTGCCAATAGAAATGTTGACCTACTTCCACACCAGCTAGCTCATATAACTCTCTTAAATTATTGCTGGAACATGATAAAAAAGTCATAATTATCCCCTTAAAAAATTAAAAGTTCAACAAAAGTATTTTTTTAAAATTAAGTAGTAACCAATAACATCATCTGCCCTTTTAAAATAGGATATTCTTATTGAAGTTAGGATTTGTTATTTCACTTTTTTTTTTATTTTATTAATATTTTAGTCATTATTCAGCAGTTTGTAGATAACTAAGATGCCCCTCACAAATTGCGAATACTAATTTGTTAAGAATGAATCGAATTGAAGCTATCGCGTCATCATTTGCTGGAATTGCAATATCGGATAGATTCGGATCACAATTTGTATCAATTAAACAAATTGTTGGAATTCCTAAAGTTCTACATTCTTGCAAGGCCGTAGATTCTTTATGCTGATCAATAAGGATTACAATATCAGGTAACCCCGTCATATACTGAATACCCCCCAGATATTTTTGCAAACGAACTACTTTTCTTTTAAAGATCGTTGCCTCTTTTTTTGTAAGATTTTTAAGCCCCCCCTTTTTTTGTTCCAGCTTCAAGTCTCTGAAAGTCTGAAGTCTTGTTTCTGTGGTGGACCAATTTGTTAACATACCGCCAAGCCATTTTTTATTAACATAATGACAGCGGGCCCTTATAGAAGCCCGCGCTACTGCCGCATCTGCTGCATTGTTCGTACCCACAATTAAGAATTTTTTTCCCCTACTTGCGGCATCAAAAACCAAATCACAAGCTTCGGATAAAAAACGAGCCGTTCTAATCAGATTGACAATATGAATACCGTTACGCTTTGCTGAAATGTACGGAGCCATTTTAGGATTCCAGTTCCGAGTACTATGACCAAGATGAACTCTAGCTTCCAGCAGATCGTCCAAATTTATGTTCCAATATCTTTTTGTCATTTATCTTGATCCCCTTATTTTGATTCTCTGGTCTAGACGTATCTATACGCTCTACGTTTTGTTTTGGTTCTTTTCTTTTTCGATGTAAGAAGTTTTTTTCTTACTAATACAAATGATGTGATCTTGTTAAAAGGAAAGAGTCAAAAATTTTGAGATGGTGGACTAAAAGGTCTCGCTCTCCTCGAATAACTTGTTTTATCCGTCTTATAGGGTTTTTAAACGTGTACTAATCCTTGACATATAACAGATAATAATAATAATACCGTGGCTTTTCAAACAACATCGCAGGTCTAGTAGGGGATCTCAATCGGGTTTACTGCGATTACAGTTTTTTATTTTTCAATCTAAAGGTTTCGATCAAATAACACATCGCAGTCGACTAAGTTTTTAGTAGGTTTATCTAAAATCTTGCCCATATACCATATAATTGGGAATATGGTTTAGGTTGCTGTAGCTGCGACTTTGATCCGTTCGTATCCGAGTGATACTCCGCATTTTTAACAAAATTTGGATTCTTCGTAAAGCCCCACTTTACTTTATTATAATTATAAATTATAAGTCGAAAAATTTTTTTACATAAAAAATCCATCTTTTTCTAGTTTATTGAGTACAAAAACTAGAAAATTCAAGGTTTTAGCAGCCGAATCACTAATTCGTTATTGAGAAACCAATCTCTGTTGCTACTTAACTATTAATTATTCATCTAGAATATTTTTATGAGTTAAAAAATCTATCTTATATTGGCAACGGATACAAATCCAAAGATTTTTATAATCAAAACTTTTACCCTCTTCCTCAACGAATTTATCATTTATTTTGTCAATCAAATTGCCAAAAAAACGTGATGATAGAGATTGAAAAAGTCTTTCCGATCTGAAACTGAACGAACTATGTATTAGGTCTTTTTGATGAGATGAATAAAGAATGACATACTGTCAAATAAATTGAATTGAAAGGATGTCTAAAAGCGATACAAAAAAAATGGAAGAAACTAGGTTTTTTTAGGCAGGAACAAACAAAGCAGTAATTTTTATTTTTGGCGATATGGCCGAGTGGTAAGGCAGAGGACTGCAAATCCTTTTTTCCCCAGTTCAAATCTGGGTGTCGCCTGATTAAATAAATAAGGTCNTTTTTTTTTTTTTTTTAATAGACTATATAAGAAAAAATAAAAATTTTGTCACATTAGGCAGATAAATCGTGCAAAAAAGAATTATGGATGAGATATAACTTTCTCTTTTTTGTAAATTTATCTGATAAAAATAAACTAAAAAACAACCGTTCCTTATGCGGTTACCAAATATTTTCTTTGTGGGTCTTCTTTCATAATTTGAATTATGAAACCTGGATTCCACGCTTTTTGTTATTTTGTTAATGTATTAAAGAAAGTTAGAAAAATTCTTTTTTATGTAGAGTGATAGAGGATAGAATTCACATGGATATAGTAAGTATCGCTTGGGCTACTTTAATGATAGTCTTTACTTTTTCCCTTTCACTAGTAGTATGGGGAAGAAGTGGACTGTAAAACTGTTGCTAAGTTCAATTGAGGAAAAATTTAACTCTTTTCTTTTAATTTGATTCTAGTTATTCGTTAACGTTATGCAACACGTTAATAATTCTTTTTGCATTTTCAATAAAATATCTTTTTATAATTTCTAGATTTCTAGGTTTTTTTCCAAGGATAAAGACTCCTATCTAGTATACTAAATAACCAATAGATAGTCTGGGTAAAAAAACTTTCATTTTATAACCCTACTATCTATTTATGCAAGTCATTTTAGGGCTATTATTTAGTATATTCCCAATTCAAACCCTTTCCTTTCGTTCAGTCACATTAATAAAAAAAGGTCCTGAAATTTTGTATTGATGTTTGATAAGCTAACTCCGAAGTAAATTTTTATCGAGGAATTAATTATTTTGACTTACTGTTTTGACGTAAAGAATAAGGAGAAGGGCAGTAGGAAATAAAATCAATAGGGCAGTAGCACTAAATGCAAAAATATTGACTTCCATAATTTCGTCATTTTTTACATACTAATAACTTGGGATTTAATCCCCTAAATTAGGCTTCTACTTTAAAAATTGATATCAAAACTAAAAAATTACCTCTCCTGAATGAGAAAATTAGAGTTTTTTTCATTTTTTGATTGCATTTTGAATCCGTCGGGACTAACGGGGCTCGAACCCGCAACTTCCGCCTTGACAGGGCGGTGCTCTGACCAATTGAACTACAATCCCTCGACAAAAAGAATAGAAACGAAAATGTTATTCTGTTGTTTATTTGAAGAATAACTATGTAAAAGATTTGTTCATTCTGAAGGATAAAAATATGGAGGAGCAAATTATTGGGCCGAGCTGGATTTGAACCAGCGTAGGTATATTGCCAACGAATTTACAGTCCGTCCCCATTAACCACTCGGGCATCGACCCAGTAAAAACCAAGTTTCTACTAAAACTTGTTAAAAAAAAAAAAAATTCCTTTCAAAGTACCTTACCCCCAGGGGAATTCGAATCCCCGCTACCTCCGTGAAAGAGAGATGTCCTGAACCACTAGACGATGGGGGCTTACTTGTCTATCTTTTTCTAATATATATTTGTGTAATTTAGATCTCTATTCTCTATCTGTAAAATCGACCTAATTAGAAAGTCCATTGAATAGGCCCCTTTAACTCAGTGGTAGAGTAACACCATGGTAAGGCGTAAGTCATTGGTTCAAATCCGATAGGGGGCTTATATATGTTTATTTATATTATATGATACTCCTGAACCAGGTTTTTTTAATTAAAAAATATAAAAAAAATATAATTTTAAAGTAAATTCCAAAATTTATATGTTCATGTAATTTCTATATTCGGAAGAAATTACGTTTGAAAACTTACAAAAAATAAAGAAAAGTGCGCTGCTATTTTAAATAGTTACAATTTAAAGACTTTTCTATTTCGCCTTAACACTATCGTGAATTAAATATCGAGAAAAGGGAATTTTTTTATTTTAATAACTCCATAAAAAAAACTGGGGTCCTATAATTATCCTTAATTAAATTACTACGTTCATTAATTTACCCAAATCTTTATATGGGCCAATTGGATATTCGAAACCCAAGGGAAGACATGGTTGAAAATACTGTAAGAACAAACATTTTCCGATATACGATACCAAAAATCCTATAAGGTGCTCGGAAATGGTCGAGATAGTTAAATTAGGAGGATTACTATGACTATAACCCTTGGTCAATCTACGAAAAACGACAAGGATTTATTTGATATTATGGATGACTGGTTACGGAGAGACCGTTTTCTTTTTGTAGGTTGGTCGGGTCTATTACTCTTTCCTTGTGCCTATTTTGCTTTAGGGGGTTGGTTCACAGGTACAACCTTTGTCACTTCCTGGTATACGCATGGATTGGCTAGTTCATATTTGGAAGGTTGTAATTTTTTAACTGCAGCAGTTTCTACTCCTGCGAATAGTTTAGCCCATTCTTTGTTGTTACTCTGGGGTCCTGAAGCGCAAGGAGATTTTACACGTTGGTGTCAATTAGGAGGTTTGTGGACATTTGTTGCTCTCCATGGTGCTTTTGGCCTAATTGGTTTCATGTTACGACAATTTGAACTTGCCCGATCTGTTCAATTGCGGCCTTATAATGCTATCGCGTTCTCTGCTCCAATTGCTGTTTTTGTTTCTGTATTCTTTATTTATCCGCTAGGTCAGTCTGGTTGGTTTTTTGCACCTAGTTTTGGTGTAGCAGCCATTTTTCGATTCATCCTATTTTTTCAAGGGTTTCATAATTGGACATTAAACCCCTTTCATATGATGGGAGTTTCCGGTGTCCTGGGTGGTGCCCTGCTATGCGCGATTCATGGTGCTACTGTCGAAAATACTTTATTTGAAGACGGAGATGGAGCAAATACATTCCGCGCCTTTAATCCAACTCAATCTGAAGAAACTTATTCAATGGTTACTGCTAATAGATTTTGGTCCCAAATCTTTGGGGTTGCTTTTTCAAATAAACGTTGGTTACATTTTTTTATGTTATTTGTTCCAGTAACCGGTTTATGGATGAGTGCTCTAGGAGTAGTTGGCCTGGCCTTGAACTTACGTGCCTATGACTTTGTTTCTCAAGAAATTAGGGCATCGGAAGATCCTGAATTTGAAACTTTTTACACAAAAAATATTTTATTAAATGAGGGTATTCGTGCTTGGATGGCCGCTCAAGATCAGCCTCATGAAAACCTTATATTCCCTGAGGAGGTTCTACCCCGTGGAAACGCTCTTTAATAGAACTTTAGCCGTAGTTGGTCGGGACCAAGAAACAACTGGTTTCGCTTGGTGGGCTGGTAATGCCCGATTGATCAATTTATCGGGTAAACTATTAGGGGCCCATGTAGCACATGCTGGATTAATTGTTTTCTGGGCCGGAGCAATGAATCTATTTGAAGTGGCTCATTTCGGGCCAGAGAAACCTATGTATGAACAAGGATTAATTTTACTTCCACATCTAGCGACTCTAGGTTGGGGAGTAGGACCCGGAGGAGAAATTGTAGACACCTTCCCCTACTTTGTATCCGGAGTCCTTCATTTAATTTCCTCTGGCGTATTGGGCTTTGGCGGTATTTATCATGCACTTCTGGGACCTGAAATAATTGAAGAATCTTTTCCTTTCTTTGGTTATGTATGGAAAGATAAAAATAAAATGACTACTATTTTAGGGATTCACCTAATATTATTAGGGATAGGTGCTTTTCTTCTAGTGTTCAAAGCAGTTTATTTTGGAGGTGTATATGATACTTGGGCCCCAGGAGGTGGAGATGTAAGAAAAATTACCAATTTGACCCTGAGTCCAAGTATCATATTTGGTTTTTTACTGAAATCTCCTTTTGGTGGCGACGGCTGGATTGTTAGTGTGGACGATTTGGAAGATATAATCGGAGGACACGTATGGGTAGGTTCTATTTGTATACTTGGTGGAATCTGGCATATCTTAACCAAGCCATTTGCTTGGGCTCGTCGCGCACTTGTATGGTCTGGTGAAGCCTATTTAGCATATAGTTTAGGGTCTTTATCTATATTTGGTTTCACTGCTTGTTGTTTTGTATGGTTTAATAATACCGCTTATCCTAGTGAGTTCTACGGACCCACTGGACCAGAAGCTTCGCAAGCTCAAGCCTTTACATTTTTAGTTAGAGACCAACGTCTTGGAGCGAACGTGGGAGCCGCGCAAGGTCCTACTGGTTTAGGTAAATATCTAATGCGTTCCCCGACTGGAGAAGTCATTTTTGGAGGGGAAACTATGCGCTTTTGGGATCTGCGTGCTCCTTGGTTAGAGCCTCTAAGAGGCCCAAATGGGTTAGATTTGAATAGGTTAAAAAAAGACATACAACCTTGGCAGGAACGACGTTCTGCCGAATATATGACTCATGCCCCTTTAGGTTCTTTAAATTCGGTGGGGGGCGTAGCTACCGAAATTAATGCAGTCAATTATGTTTCTCCGAGAAGTTGGTTAGCAACGTCACATTTTGTTCTAGGATTTTTCTTTTTCGTTGGTCATTTGTGGCATGCGGGACGGGCTCGTGCAGCTGCAGCTGGATTTGAAAAAGGAATTGATCGGGATTTTGAACCTGTTCTTTCCATGACCCCTCTTAATTGAGAAGAAATAGCATATGCAATGATTAATGATTTAAAGTAGGTGGATTAAAAATTTGCTAATTAATTTTTTTATGGCTTGGCTATGCCACCTAGCCAAGCCAGTCCCGCTTTTTTCTTTTGCGTAGATTCTTATAACAAAGTATGTTTATTCAAGTATCAACTAAAGGAGAGAGAGGGATTCGAACCCTCGATAGTTTTTTCAACTATACCGGTTTTCAAGACCGGGGCTTTCAACCGCTCAGCCATCTCTCCGTTAGATACTTTAAATCTAATTTCTTTAGAATGAACTACCATTCTAGTTAAGTTAGAATCGTTTGTTTGGTTCTGTTTCTCCAATTTAGGGAAATCAAATGGTATAGTTTAGTTACTGGTAACATCGAGGATCAAACGTATGACTCTTGCTTTCCAATTGGTTATTTTTTCATTCATTGTTACTTCATTCATCTTATTGATTAGTGTACCCGTTGTATTTGCTTCGCCAGATGGCTGGTCAAGTCAAAAAAAATTTTTATTTTCCGGTACAGCATTATGGATTGGATTGGTATTTCTGGTGGCTATACTCAATTCTCTTCTCTCTTGACCCTCTTCTTTCAAAACTAGAAAAAATCTGCCTTCAAACAATTCCAAGAAATCAAACTTAGGGAATTCAAAAAACTTGGCATTATGCTTAAGATAATATTGGGTCCGGGACTGCAAAAACTCGGAACCGGGCAGATATCATATATGTCTGTATATTGTATATATTAAGTAAACTTCTCAATCAAAAAATGCGGATATGGTCGAATGGTAAAATATCTCTTTGCCAAGGAGAAGATGCGGGTTCAATTCCCGCTATCCGCCCAAGCTCAAGATAACGTAAGAAAGTAATCGATAGATCATAGATGGAGAGTCATTTTATTTCGATTTAATCTTTCTTCTCTCAATTTGGAATTATAAAAAAGGTGGGTTCTTTTTAAAGTTTTTAATGAGGTTGCGGAGACAGGATTTGAACCTATGACCTCAAGGTTATGAGCCTTGCGAGCTACCAAACTGCTCTACCCCGCTTAAGAGAAAACTAGCGAACCAAAAAGAAAATGGCCCCTACCCTATTTATACAGAAAGGGAAAGGGACCAATAGGAGTGAAAGGAAGCCTGAATCCTACCAACTCGCTCTTATTGCGCCTGGTAACAGGCATCCTTGAACCATTTCACGAAGTATGTGTCCGGATAGTTCAAAATCGCGATAATTAGCTCTTGGTCGTCCGGTCAAAAAACAACGTCGACGAAGACGCGTAGATGCACTATTCCGCGGTGACGATTGTAACTTTACATAAATTTCCCATTTTTCACTTAACAAAGGAACTTTGTGTATTTCTTGTTTTGAAGATCGACGAATCAAATGATATTTTTGTTCCAATTTTTTTCTTTTTTTTTCTCTCTGAATCAAACTTTTTCTTGCCATAAATATTGAAGTTTTATTAGTCTCGTATCCATACTAAAAGTCTAATCCTAGATGTAGAAGATAGAATCGCCACCCGACGTCAAAAAAAGGAAGATGTTAAAGATACAACCCATAGTCAAATTCAAATTAACCAAATTTACCCGATGTAGAAGCAATTAAGAATGCAGCATAAGTAAATATATAACCTACCGAAAAGTGGGTTAACCCAACTAATCTTGCTTGGACAATAGAAAGAGCCACTGGTTTATCTCGCCACTGAATCAAATTTCCTAAAGGTGTGCGTTCGTGGGCCCAAACTAAAGTTTCAATCAATTCTTGCCAATAGCCACGCCAAGAGATTAAGAACATAAATCCAGTCGCCCAAACAAGATGTCCAAATAAAAACATCCATGCCCAGACTGATAAACTATTCATACCAAAAGGGTTATATCCATTGATAAGTTGGGAAGAGTTTAACCATAAATAATCTCTTAACCAGCCCATCAAATAAGTAGACGATTCATTAAACTGTGAAACATTATCTTGCCATAATGTGATATGTTTCCAATGCCAATAAAAGGTAACCCAACCAATAGTATTTAACATCCAAAAAACCGCCAAATAGAACGCATCCCAGGCCGAAATATCACAAGTACCACCTCGGCCTGGACCATCGCACGGAAAACTATAACCAAACTCCTTTTTATCTGGCATTAATGTGGAACCACGTGCATCTAAAGCACCTTTTACTAATATTAATGTAGTTGTATGTAAACCCAGAGCAATAGCATGATGAACTAAAAAATCGCCGGGTCCTATTGTTAAGAATAATGAATTACTGTTGTCATTAACAGCATTTAACCAATTTGGTAACCAGATATTTTGTGCTGCATTAAATGCTGGTCCATTCGTTGAAGACAAAAGGAGATCGAACCCATAGGACATTTTACCGTGAGCGGATTGTATCCATTGAGCAAAGATCGGTTCAATCAAGATTTGCTTTTCCGGGGTACCAAACGCAAGCATTATATCATTATGAATATAAAGGCCTAAGGTATGAAATCCCAAAAATAAACTAACCCAACTTAAATGAGATATAATGGCTTCTTTATGATTTAAAATTCTTGCTAATACATTATTTTCATTTTGCTCTGGATTGTAATCTCTAATGAAAAAGATCGCTCCATGAGCAAAAGCTCCAGTCATAATGAATCCTGCGATATATTGATGATGGGTATATAATGCAGCTTGAGTAGTAAAATCTTGTGCTATGAATGCATAAGCAGGTAAAGAGTACATATGTTGCGCTACCAAGGAAGTAAACACCCCTAAAGATGCTAAAGCAAGACCTAATTGAAAATGAAGTGAATTATTTATTGTGTCATAAA